CAAATAGGTATAATCCATATAATAGTGGAAACTACCAAAAAAAAATAGTTGATAATCATAATAATAACTATAGGTATACGAGGGAAAAAGAACCCTATTTTTCTAGTTCCTATGATGCACTTGGAGCTTATCGACAGAAAAGAATCAGTTTAGATAGTCCTTTGTGGCTCCGATGGAGACGAGATCAACGTGTCATTGGTTCAAGAGAAGTTCCCATCGAAGTTCAATATGAATCTTTAGGTACTTATCATGAGATTTATGGGCACTATCTAATAGTAGGAAGTATAACAAAAGAAATCCGTTCTATATACATTCGAACTACTCTTGGTCATATTTCTTTTTATAGAGAATTAGAAGAAGCCATACAGGGTTTTTGTCGAGCCTACTCATACGCTATCTAATCTAATTTCTTAGATTAGGCGATGTTTGTGCCTAGTGCCTAGGGTAATTCAGGTCTCCCAAATTTCACTGGTATTCTAATTTCTGAATTTCTGTGTGAATCAAGATTGAGGAAAGGAAGTTTTCGAATCATTGACTTGGGTCCATTGTCGAATCCTACTTAGCAGAAGAAATATAAGAGAAGAGGTACTTATGGCAGAACGGGCTGATCCGGTCTTTCACAATAAAGTGATAAATGGAACTGCTATGAAACGACTTATTAGCAGGTTAATCGATCATTTCGGAATGGCATATACATCACATATCTTGGATCAAATAAAAACTTTGGGTTTCCAGCAAGCCACTGCTACATCTATTTCATTAGGAATTGATGATCTTTTAACCATCCCTTCGAAGGGATGGTTAGTCCAAGACGCCGAACAACAAAGTTTTATTTTAGAGGAACACCATCATTATGGGAATGTACACGCGGTAGAAAAATTACGTCAATCCATTGAGATATGGTATGCTACAAGTGAATATTTGAGACAAGAAATGAATCCTAATTTTCGTATGACTGATCCTTCTAATCCAGTACATATAATGTCCTTTTCGGGAGCTAGAGGAAATGCATCTCAGATACATCAATTAGTGGGTATGAGAGGATTAATGTCGGATCCCCAAGGACAAATGATTGATTTACCTATTCAAAGCAATTTACGTGAAGGACTTTCTTTGACAGAATATATAATTTCCTGCTATGGAGCTCGCAAAGGGGTTGTAGATACTGCTGTACGAACATCAGATGCTGGATACCTCACACGTAGACTTGTTGAAGTAGTTCAACACATTATTATACGTAGAACAGATTGTGGTACTATCCGAGGTATTTCCGTGAGCCCTCAAAAAGGTATGACAGAAAAAATTTTTGTCCAAACACTAATTGGTCGTGTATTAGCAGACGATATATATATTGGTTTGCGATGTCTTGCCACTCGAAATCAAGATATTGGGATTGGACTTATAAATCGATTCATAACCTTTCGAGCACAACCAATATATATTAGAACCCCCTTTACTTGCAGGAGTACATCTTGGATCTGCCAATTATGTTATGGTCGGAGTCCTACTCATGGTGACCTGGTCGAATTGGGAGAAGCTGTAGGTATTATTGCAGGTCAATCAATTGGGGAACCAGGGACTCAACTAACATTAAGAACTTTTCATACTGGTGGAGTATTCACAGGTGGTACTGCCGAGTATGTACGAGCTCCTTCTAATGGAAAAATAAAATTGAATGAGAATTTGGTTCATCCCACACGTACCCGTCATGGGCATCCCGCTTTTCTATGTTCTATGGACTTGTATGTAACTATTGAGAGTCGGGATATTCTACATAATGTAAATATTCCACTAAAGAGTTTGATTTTAGTTCAAAATAATCAATATGTAGAATCAGAACAAGTAATTGCTGAAATTCGTGCTGGAACGTCTACTTTTTATTTTAAAGAGAAGGTACGAAAACATATTTATTCTGAATCAGAGGGAGAAATGCACTGGAGTACTGATGTACACCATGCGCCTGAATATACATATGGTAATGTTCATCTATTATTAAAAACAAGTCATTTATGGATATTAGCAGGAGGTTCGTGCAGATCTAGTATAGTGTCTTTTTCGCTCCACAAGGATCAAGATCAAATGAATCCTCATGCTTTTTCTGTCGAAGAAAGATATATCTCTGATCTATCAATGACTAACGGTCGAGTAAGATATAAATTGTTAGATACTTCTGATAAAAAAGATAAGAAAATTCTTGACTATTCAACAAGACCTGATCAAACCATATATAATGGTCATTGGAATATTATATATCCTTCTATTATCCAAGGGAATTCTTATTTCTTGGCGAAAAAGCGAAGAAATAGATTCATCATCCCATTACAATATGATCAAAAACGAGAGAATGAACTAATACCCTGTTTTGTTTCAATTGAAATACCAAAAGAGGGTATTTTACGTAAAAATAGTATTCTTGCTTTTTTTGATGATCCACGATACAGAAGAAATAATTCGGGAATTACTAAATATGGGACCGTAGAGGTCAATTCAATTATCAAAAAAGAGGATTTGATTGAGTATAGAGGATCAAAAGAATTTATTCCGAAATACCAAATGAAAGTAGATCGTTTTTTTTTTATTCTCGAGGAAGTGCATATTTTACCTGGATCTTCATTGATAATGGTCCAGAACAATAGTATCATTGGAGTAGATACACAACTCGCTTTAAATACAAGAAGTCGAGTAGGCGGATTAGTCCGCCTGGAGAGAAAAAAAAAAAATATTGAACTAAAAATATTTTCCGGAGATATTTATTTTCCTGGAGAGGCAGATAAGATATCTAGGCACAGCGGCATTTTTATACCACCGAAAACAAAAAAAAAAAATTCTAAGGAATCAAAAAAATTGAAAAATTGGATCTATGTCCAACGGATCACACCCACAAAGAAAAAGTATTTTGTTTTGGTTCGACCCGTAGTCACATATGAAATAACTGATGGCATAAATTTAGCAACACTTTTTCCTCAAGATCTCTTGCGGGAAAAGGATAATGTCCAACTTAGAGTTGTCAATTATATCCTTTATGAAAATGGCAAGTCAATTCGAGGAATTTTTCACACAAGTATTCAATTAGTTCGCACTTGTTTAATATTGAATTGGGATCCAGAACAAAATGGTTCTCCGAAAGAGATTCGTGCTTCCTTTATTGAGGTAAAGGGAAATGATCTGATTCGAAATTTCATGAGAATTGAGTTAGTAAAGTCCAGCATTTCGTATATCGAAAAAAGATATGATAGGGCAAGTTCAGGATTGATTTCCGATAATGGATTAGATCGTACAAATATAAATCCTTTTTACTGCAAGGTTAGTATTCAATTACTTACACAACATCAAGGTACTATTGGTACATTGTTGAATCGAAATAAGGAATGCCAATCTTTGATAATTTTGTCATCATCCAATTGTTCTCGAATTGGTCCATTCAACGGTTCGAAATATAACATGATAAAAGAATCGGATCCCATAATTCCAATTAAGGATTTGTTGTGTCCTTTGGGGACTATTGTCCCTAAAATGGTAAATTTATATTCATTTTACCATTTAATAACTTATAATCAGATTTTGTTAAAGAAATATTTGCTACTTGGTAATTTTCAACAGACTTTCCAAGTACTTCAAGTACTTAAATACTGTTTAATAGATGAAAATAGGAGGATTTATAATCCCGATCCGTGCAGTAACATCATTTTGAATCCATTCCATTTGAATTGGCATTTTCTCCATCACGATTATTGGGAAGAGACATCTACAATAATTAGCCTTGGACAATTTTTTTGTGAAAATATATGTCTATTTAAATACAAATCGCACATAAAAAAATCTGGGCAAATTATAATTGTTGATGTTGACGCTTTAATTATAAGATCCGCTAAGCCCTATTTAGCCACTCCAGGAGCAACTATTCATGGCCATTATGGTAAAATATTTTACGAAGGAGATACATTAGTTACATTTATATATGAAAAATCAAGATCTGGTGACATAACACAAGGTCTTCCAAAAGTGGAACAAATCTTAGAAGTACGTTCGATTGATTCAATATCAATGAACCTTGAAAGGAGAGTTGAAGGTTGGAACAAAGGTATACCAAAAATTTTTGGAATCCCCTGGGGATTCTTGATTCAAGCCGAGCTAACCATAGCTCAAAGTCGTATCTCTTTGGTTAATAAAATCCAAAGGGTTTATCGATCTCAGGGGGTACAGATCCATAATAGACATATAGAGATTATTGTACGTCAAGTAACATCAAAAGTGTTGGTTTCAGAAGATGGAATGTCTAATGTTTTTTCACCTGGGGAATTAATTGGATTGTTGCGAGCAGAACGAGTGGGGCGCGCTTTGGACGAAGCGATCTCTTATCGCGCAATCCTATTGGGAATAACAAGGACATCTTTGAATACTCAAAGTTTCATATCCGAAGCAAGTTTTCAAGAAACTGCTCGAGTTTTAGCAAAAGCTGCTCTACGAGGTCGTATTGATTGGTTGAAAGGCCTGAAAGAGAATGTTGTTCTAGGTGGAATTATACCTGTTGGTACAGGATTCAAAAAATTAGTGCACCATTCAAATAAGGACAAAAACTTTTATTTGGAAATCAAAAGAAAGAATCTATTTGACTTGGAAATAAAAGATCTTTTGTTACACCATAGAGAATTATTTTGTTCTTATGTACCAAACAATTTCCACGAGACATTAGAACAATCATTTACGCGATTTCATGATTCCTAAGAGTGGATTCTTTTACTTTAACTATCTTTAACTATCTTTTAATTATCTGTTTTTAATTATCTGGTCTGGCTTTTCTTTTAACTTAAGTATCTTGTTCTTGTTTGAATATTGATAAAAAAATAAGTAATTAAAAGACATTAATGGTTTGTACTGTGTATTAAAGGTCAATTCCCGGCAGAAGGTTCCATCGGAACAATTACTTATTTCAAAGTACCTCGTCTCTTTGTTAAAGTTAAAAAAAAAACAAAAAGGAAGTGTGGGAAAAATGACAAGAAGATATTGGAACATTAATTTAGAAGAGATGATCGAGGCCGGAGTTCATTTTGGTCATGGTACTAAGAAATGGAATCCTAGAATGGCCCCTTACATCTCTGCAAAGCGTAAAGGTATTCATATTACAAATCTCACTGGAACTGCTCGTTTTTTATCAGAAGCCTCTGATTTAGTTTTTGATGCGGCAAGTAGGGGAAGAACCTTCTTAATTGTTGGTACCAAAAATAAAGCAGCAGATTCAGTAGCATCGGCTGCAATAAGAGCCCGGTGTCATTATGTTAATAAAAAATGGCTTGGTGGTATGTTAACAAATTGGTCTACTACGGAAACGAGACTTCAAAAGATCAGGGATTTAAGAGCAGAACAAAAGATGGGTAAACTCAACCGTCTTCCCAAAAGAGATGCGGCAATATTTAAGAGAAAATTATTTACCTTGCAAACATATCTCGGCGGTATCAAATATATGACGAGGTTGCCTGATATTGTGATCATCGTTGATCAGCAAGAAGAATATACGGCTCTTCGAGAGTGTGTAATTTTGGGTATTCCGACGATTTGTTTAATCGATACAAATTGTGACCCGGATCTCGCAGATATTTCGATTCCATCCAACGATGATGCTATAGCTTCAATCCGATTGGTTCTTAACAAATTAGTATCCGCAATTTGTGAGGGCCGCTCTAGCTATATAAGAAATCCTTGATTATGATTAAGGGGGGATTTTTTGGATTCGGTTACTATTCTTGAATTAAATAAAAAAAAGCAAAAAGGTAAGTGCGGGCATATTGATAATATGTTATTATATTACGTGATTTCTTGGTATCCTATGTAAATTCTTGATATCTTAAATATACAATTAATGAATACGATTTTTGATTCATATTGGTGAGTTGAAAAAGAGATAGAGATGGTTGAATCAAAATAATTTATTTTTTGAAGTTCAATTTCTGCTAGAGGACAATATGAATGTTATACCATGTTCCATTAAAACACTCAAAGGGTTATACGATATATCGGGTGTAGAGGTAGGCCAACATTTATATTGGCAAATAGGAGGTTTACAAATCCATGCCCAAGTACTTATCACTTCTTGGGTAGTAATTGCTATCTTATTAGGTTCAGTCATTATAGCTGTTCGGAATCCACAAACCATTCCGACCAACGGTCAGAATTTCTTTGAATATATCCTTGAATTTATTCGAGACTTAAGCAAAACCCAGATTGGAGAAGAATATGGCCCTTGGGTTCCCTTTATTGGAACTATGTTCCTCTTTATTTTTGTTTCTAACTGGTCAGGTGCTCTTTTACCTTGGAAAATTATACAATTACCTCATGGAGAATTAGCTGCACCCACGAATGATATAAATACTACTGTTGCTTTAGCTTTACTCACGTCCGTCGCATATTTTTATGCGGGTCTTAGCAAAAAAGGATTGGGTTATTTTGGGAAATACATTCAACCAACCCCCATCCTTTTACCAATTAACATCCTAGAAGATTTCACAAAACCTTTATCTCTTAGTTTTCGACTTTTCGGAAATATATTAGCCGATGAATTAGTAGTTGTTGTTCTTGTTTCTTTAGTCCCTTCAGTAGTTCCTATACCTGTCATGTTTCTTGGATTATTTACAAGTGGTATTCAAGCTCTTATTTTTGCAACCTTAGCCGCGGCTTATATAGGTGAATCCATGGAAGGTCATCATTAACTAGCTTTTCAAATAGTCTTTTTTTTTAATTCTATTATTAAGCAAGCTTATCCTACATGATTCATGATAATCCAATTGGATGGGTAAGATAATAGTGTATGATTCCATCATCTAGAATTGTAGGAGAAAAGATAGACAATATTCCAACAGAATTCTAAAAAAAAGAAGGGCTGGGGAGGTTATAGTTAGAGTATAATATATGTAATAATGTCTATAGGCTCTAAACCCCCGTCTATTTTTCTAGGAATTATTCTATTCTAGAATCAATTAAAAAAATTAGGATGGTTTACATTATGGAAGAAAAGAATGGATATGTGATATTAGAATCACATTAAATATTCTTTAGTTATATGAGATAAGTCTATCCATAATATCGCTATATTACATAACTATATAATATTTATTATAATATTTATTTTTTTTTAAATATGAATAATGAGGATCCAGATTATGATTATAGTATTGTAAGGCTAGAATTTATATTTTTCCTAATTACAACCAATCCTATAATCATAATCTGGATCCTCATTATTCATATTTGTTATGTTATATATGAACAATATACAACATAAAATAAATATATATATATATCTATATCCGGTTTAATTCAAATTGAAATTAGATTCAATTCATTATATATTTCTTATTTATATATATATTCTTAATTCCTTTTCTTAATTCCTTAATTCTTATATTTTTATATTAAAATATTCAAAATTTTTGTTATTATTTTATTTATTATTATTTGATAATATGTATAATATACAATACAAATTACAAATAATATAATTTATTATAATTATAAATAAATATTAATAAATTAAATAAATAATTAATAAATAAATTTTTAATTTAAGTTAAGATATTAATAATTAATATCTATTGGTACTTTTTTATTACATAATATGTATTACATATTAACTTTTTTATTACTATTACATATTAATATATATTACTATTACATATTAATATATATATATATATGTAATTATATTAATTTTTATTTATATTGAATTAATTTATTGAATTAATTTGATAATTTGATTGATATTGATTGCAGCTCACACTGCATTTAGATAGATTTCAATATCAGTCCTTCTCTTCTAGCAATTTTTTTTGAATGAAAGAATAAATAAACTTAACACTAGTATAGTGTAGTAAAGAACGAAGAATTAAATGAAAGAATGGTTCGAAACAAAGAAATACAATAGTTACAGCTGTATGCATATGGATTTACAAAAACTCTATGATAGTTAAAAACTAAAAACGAGATAGTTCTGACGATTCCGTTTTTTAATTTAGTAATTAATATTATTATTTCAACTTGTGGATCTTAATTAAAAAAGTCATAATTGATTGGTTGATTGTATCATTAATCATTTCTTCTTTTTTTGTTTTGTGTGAGGAACTTACCATGAATCCACTGATTTCTGCCGCTTCCGTTATTGCTGCTGGATTGGCCGTGGGGCTTGCTTCTATTGGACCTGGAGTTGGTCAAGGTACTGCTGCAGGCCAAGCTGTAGAAGGTATTGCGAGACAACCGGAAGCAGAGGGTAAAATACGAGGTACTTTATTGCTTAGTCTAGCTTTTATGGAAGCTTTAACAATTTACGGACTGGTTGTGGCATTAGCACTTTTATTTGCGAATCCTTTTGTTTAATCCTCAAAATATAAAAAAAGTCTCTTAGAGACTTTTTTCTTATTAACTCTTAACTTGGAATTTTCCTTTGCTTCTTAGAATTATATTAACACGTTACTAAAAAATTACTTATTTATTGAGACAATACCTAGGAAGGGTTGATTTGAAGATGAGGAATTACCGCATTCACTTGCTTTCTTCCTTTCTGTCTTTAGCTTAGTACAATAGAAAACTTTTTTATTTTCATTGTTTGGAAGTGTTTCAACAAATGAAATATTTTTCAATTGATATCAGATCTAAAACCTAAGTCTAAAGTCTAAGTAAAGTATCTTATTAGAAAATTTTTTAAAATGTAAAAAAATTTAAACAAAACAAATGAAATTACTAGATTTTTTTTATTCTCATTAAATAAATAAAGTGTAAATAAAAAAAAAAAAGAAATCGATCAAAAAAAAGGGCGATCGGAGTGATACAAAAAGAACTCTGTTCTTTGTTAGTCCTATCCAAAAGAAAAGAGAGGAGAATATATGAAAAATGTAATTGATTTTTTCGTTTACTTGGGCCACTGGCCATACGCCGGAAGTTTCGGGTTTAATACCGATATTTTAGCAACAAATCCAATAAATCTAAGTGTAGTGCTTGGTGTATTGATTTATTTTGGAAAGGGAGTGTGTGCGAGTTGTTTATTTCAAGAATAGGATGGATCCATCCATCTGCACTTATGGTATTTATAAGGGATAGGGGAAATAGTAAAAAAGTGCACGATCTCGACGAATTTCTTCTGAATGAATTAAGAAATTATATGCAAGAACCATAGCATTTCGTGATTTATTGGTAAATCCACTTTGATTCTCTATCAACCAATAATGCGAGACCTTTAACATGGTTAAAGCTAAATTGTTTAAAGTCCGGACAAAACATGGTATTCTTTCTACCACTACGTTAGTAACCAAATAGTTCAAAAAAATTGGTAATTTATTTGATTTTGATATATAACACTCATATCAATAAATAAATTGAAACTATTTACGAGATAAAAAAAGGAACTTTGTTTCCTTTTTTTATCTAATGCCGAATCGACGACCTATGTATAAAAAAGAGGAATTTTTGGACTTGAAGAAACAAAAATATAATATAATTATTATTATTTTAATTTTTATTTTTATAATCATATTTCCTTTTTTCATTCAAAAAAATGAAAAAAAAAAGTACAAATAAAAAAAAAACAACTTTGCTGACAATTTTAGATTTTGATCTGGTCTAGTCGGAAGAGTCTTCCTAATATTCTGGTTTTTTATTTTATAAGTTTTGATATGTTTAACTACAAACAGAAAAGAGAAGGTAGGCTCATTACATTAAAAAAGCTATGGGAATACTCATACCATAAATAAATAATTGAGCGTGAGAGCCAAATGAATCGAAAGATTCATGTTTGGTTCGGGAAGAGATCATAGAAGTTGTGAAATTAATGGTAAGATAATCTACTTTCATTAAATGATTTATTAGATAATCGAAAACAGAGGATTTTAAGTACTATTCGAAATTCGGAAGAATTACGTAAAGGGGCTGTTGAGCAGCTCGAAAGAGCCCGGACTTGCTTACGTAAAGTGGAAATAGAAGCAGATGAGTATCGAATAAATGGATACTCTGAAATAGA